GTTATAAATGTTTAATTTTTTAGCATTGAGAAATTCTTAAAATTTTTAATAGAGGTTTTTAGGCTAAAATTTGGGGGTATTTGTGCTATACATAAACGCAATGTGCATGTATATATATACAATGCGGATGGCTAACCCATATCTCAATTCGTTAGCTGGCACGTTCTCGAACCTTCCTTGGTTTCGGGGTTTGACAAGGATAACAGGATTTGCTGAGCGTAGGGGGTAGGGGGGTTTGTCGCGCGTAAGCCAAAAGGGGGGGCATCTATATAAGGATAAGTTGAAGAAGTGATGTATATGTTATGCACTTGAGATATTAATATGTAATTCTTAAGTTATGTCATTTAATAATTAACCTACTTTAACTTATGCAAGGAATAACTCCACCTTAATTTAACATTTGTGCTTGCACTCTGAGATGCAAAATGAAAGGAAACCTAAAAAAGAGAACCCTATGCATATAAAAGAATGCCCGGCATGTTGGGTAACGAGGAGTATGTAATTACACCATTAATCAGATGCCAGTATAATTATCCGAGGGTGGAGTAAATAAAATTATGTACCTGAAATAGGAACCAGATACCAGGAATAGTTCACAGTGTGCGACCCCCACATGTTGTGTCCCTGATTCTATCATTAATAGTATGCAATTATATCAACCAGTTGGTGGTCTCTTACTACATTAATAATTTTAAGATAAATCTTAGCTGGGAAATTCAAGGAAAAATTTGAGTGCCATATTTAAGGGATTAATCTATTTCCCATGTTAAAATAATTTATTTCTGAGGCTTAATAATTTGGTATATGAACGTTTTAGACGTTAGTACTTGCTTTGGGGTTAAAATAAATGAATGGTGATAATACATATGTATGTACTAATACATATATGTAATATTATACATAATATGTACTAGTACATACATGTTACTATCAGAAGATAGTTTAATTTAGAATTCTGGCTTTGGGAGCCAGGGGTGGGAGTTAAAATCTCCCTTTTCTGGGCGCTAGGGAGGAATTTAACCTCCGATCTTCGGATTACAAGACCGATGCTTTAAGACTAAGCTACTAGGGCAAGCTCATTTTAATGCTTTATTTTCCATTCATCCTGCTAATGGGACGAGCACGAGGAAAAGTGCGAAATATAAAATTGATGCTACTTGGCCAATGATAACATATGGATGTTCTACAGGTATGCCTCCAATTCATGTTAGGATTAGTATGTCTGCTACAAGTGTTCAGAAAAGAAATTGGGTGATTGGGCGGAATGTTAGTCCTCGTTGTTTTGAGGTGTGTAAGATTGGGACTACTATTAGGATTAAAATAGAAAATAGTAGTGCAAGGACACCTCCTAGCTTATTTGGGATGGATCGTAGGATGGCATAGGCAAATAGGAAGTATCACTCTGGTTTAATGTGTGGGGGAGTTACCATTGGGTTGGCTGGCGTGAAGTTGTCTGGGTCTCCTAGTAGGTTGGGGGAAAATAGTGCTAAAGATGTTAGGGCTAACAGTATTAATACAAATCCGAGGAGGTCTTTGTATGAAAAGTATGGGTGGAAAGAGATTTTATCTGCATCAGAGTTTAGGCCGGCGGGGTTGTTTGATCCGGTTTCGTGAAGAAATAGCAGGTGGAGGAGGGTTGCGGCGGCGATGATAAATGGCAGTAAGAAGTGGAATGCGAAGAATCGTGTTAGTGTTGCGTTGTCTACTGAAAAGCCTCCTCAAATTCATTGAACTAGGGTATCTCCTATGTAAGGGACTGCTGATAGGAGGTTTGTAATTACTGTTGCGCCTCAGAAGGATATCTGTCCTCATGGGAGGACGTAGCCAACAAAGGCTGTTATTATAACTAGGAGTAGTAGAACTACTCCGATGTTTCAGGTCTCTTTGTAGAGGTAGGATCCGTAATATAGGCCACGGGCGACGTGTATATAAATACAGATGAAAAAGAATGATGCCCCATTAGCATGAAGGTTACGGATAAGTCAGCCATAGTTGACGTCTCGACAAATGTGGGCTACCGATGAGAATGCGGTTGAGATGTCTGAGGTGTAGTGTATGGCTAAGAATAGTCCTGTTAAAATTTGTGTAATAAGACATAGTCCTAGGAGGGATCCGAAGTTTCATCAGACTGAAATATTAGAGGGTGTTGGTAAATCAACTAGTGCATCGTTGGCGATTTTTATCAGAGGGTGGGTTTTTCGTAGGCTTGCCATTATTGTTCTTGTAGTTGAACTACAACGGTGGTTCTTCAAGTCATTGGTCTCGGTTAGAGTCCGAGCAAGAATTATGACCTATTTTATGTTTATGTTATTGGTGGCTTTGATTGTGGGTTTAATTGCTGTTGCGTCTAACCCAACTCCTTATTTTGCTGCTTTAGGTTTAGTGGTGGCAGCGGGGGTCGGGTGTGGTATTTTGGTTGGTTCTGGGGGGTCTTTTTTGTCGTTAGTCCTTTTTTTGATTTACCTAGGAGGCATGCTTGTAGTATTTGCCTATTCAGCAGCTTTAGCTGCTGAACCTTTTCCGGAGGCTTGAGGGAGTCGGTCTGTTGCTGGTTATGTGTTAGTTTATTTATTAGGGGTGGTTTTGATGGCTGGCATGTTTTGGGGCGGGTGATATGAAGGTTCTTGGGTCATAGTTGATGGGTTAAAGGAGTTTTCTATGTTGCGGGGGGATGTTGGGGGGGTAGCTGTTATATATTCATTTGGGGGAGGGATATTAGTTATTTGTGCTTGGGTCTTGCTTTTAACCTTGCTTGTTGTGTTAGAGTTGACTCGGGGGTTAAGCCGTGGGACTCTTCATGCAGTTTACAGAATCGTTAATAGGATGCTTAAGGTTAATGTTAGAAGGAAAATGGTCAGGTATGTTTTAATTATTCCTCGTTGGATGTCGCTTATAATTTTTGACATTATTATTTGGGCCAAGGTTAATCCTTTTGGTCCGGATATCTCAAACCATGTTTGGTCTAGCTTATTGGCGATTGACTGTCCGAGGGTGAGGTTGAGTTTTGGGGATGTTCGGTGAATTAATGCGGGGAAGTATCCTAATATGTTCGAGAAGTTGTGTGAGGATATTGTAGGGGTGATTTTAATTTGTTTATTAGTTAAGGCTGTAAGTTCTATGGCTACTAGTAACCCTAAGATGGTAACTATGAGGGCCCCTATTTTTAGGGTTGTGGGTATTGTTATAATAGGTGTTTTTGAGGGCAGGAAGTTGGAGGTAATGATAAGTCCTGCAATAATACTTCCTCAGGCAAGTCGTTTAATGGGGTTAATTACTGACGGGTTGTTTTCATTAATAGGGGATATTGGGAGGAATCGGGGGGATCCTATGGTAACAAAGAAAATGACTCGAAAGCTGTAGACTGCGGTAAATGATGTGGCGATAAGTGTAAGGATTAGGGCCCAGGCGTTAAGGTTTGAGGTGTTTAGGGCTTCAATAATAGCATCTTTTGAAAAGAATCCTGCAAGGAATGGGGTTCCTGTCAGTGCCAGGCTGCCGATTGTGAGGTAGGTTGAGGTGGCTGGTATCAGGTTGTGAAGGCCTCCTATTTTGCGGATGTCTTGTTCGTCATTAAGGCTATGAATAATTGATCCTGAGCATAAGAACAGTATAGCTTTGAAGAAAGCATGAGTGCAAATGTGAAGGAATGCTAGTTGTGGTTGGTTTAGGCCGATTGTGACTATTATTAAGCCTAGTTGGCTTGATGTTGAGAAAGCTACAATTTTTTTAATATCGTTTTGGGTTAGGGCACAGGTGGCTGTGAATAGGGTAGTTATGGCGCCTAAGCATAGGCAGGTTGTTAGTGCAGTTTGGTTGTTTTCTATAAGGGGGTGCAGGCGAATTAATAGGAAAATTCCAGCTACAACTATAGTGCTGGAGTGGAGTAGGGCAGAGACTGGCGTGGGGCCCTCCATGGCAGAAGGAAGCCAGGGATGTAGGCCAAATTGGGCCGATTTTCCTGTGGCTGCCAGAATAAGTCCTATTAGTGGAATTGTTATGTCAAAGTTCTTTGATAGAAAGAAGATTTGTTGGATTTCTCAGGAGTTAAAGTTTATTGCGAATCACGCCATGCTTAAGATTAGTCCGATATCTCCGACTCGGTTGTAGATTACGGCCTGTAAGGCTGCTGTATTAGCGTCTGCTCGTCCGTACCATCATCCGATTAATAGAAATGATATGATTCCTACCCCCTCTCAGCCAATGAATAGTTGAAACATGTTGTTAGCGGTAACAAGGGTGATTATTGCCACCAAAAACAGTAGTAAGTATTTAAAAAATCGATTGATATTGGGGTCTGAGTGTATGTACCATAATGCAAATTCTAGAATAGACCAGGTAACATAGAGGGCGATAGGTGTAAAAATAAGGGAGTAGTGGTCAAATTTAAAGCTAATGTTTGTGTCAAATATGTGTGTGTTTATTCAGTGCCAGTTTGTAGTAACACTTTCTATTCCTTGGTCTAGGAAGATTATTAGTGGTAGGAGGCTAATGAAAAATGCGGTACTTACGGCGGTTTTTACATGTGTGTTTGCTCAATCCGCTTTGAGTGGCTGGGGGTTTAGTGTTGTTAATAGGGGGATGATAAGGATTGTAATAACTAAAATAAGTGAGGAGGATATAATTAGTGTTGTTGAGTTCATAGCTTCCACTTGGATTTGCACCAAGAGTTTTTGGTTCCTAAGACCAACGGATGAGCTGTTATCCTTCAGAAGCATGAGGAAGCCGCGGATTTTAACCGCGGTGCATAAGGATTAGCAGTACTTATTGATTTCTGTCCTTCCTTGGTGAGTAAGGGGATTTTAACTCCTGTCTTTAGAATCACAGTCTAATATTTTGGTTAAACTATACTTACTAATAGCACCAACCTCATATGAGTTCTGGTTTTACTACAAGGAGAATTACGGGGATAAGGTGAAGGGCCATTAACAAATGTTCTCGGGTGTGGAAGGGTTGGAGTTTTATAATGTGATCTGGTGTTGGGCCTCGTTGAGATATTAAGAATATGTACAGTGAGTAGCCTGCTGTGATTAAGGTGCCCGCCCCTGTTAGTGCGATAGTTCATGGGGATCAGTTGAATAAGGTTGTGATGATTATTAGTTCTCCTATTAGGTTAGGCAGGGGGGGAAGTGCCAGATTGGCCAGGTTGGCAATGAACCATCAAACTGCTGTTAGGGGGAAGATTAGTTGTAGTCCTCGGGCTAGGATTATGGTACGACTATGGGTTCGTTCATATGCTGTGTTGGCCAGGCAAAATAGTATTGAGGACACTAGGCCGTGGGCGATTATTAGGATAATTGCCCCTGAAAACCCTCATGGAGTTTGAATTAAAATGCCCCCTGCTACGAGTCCTATGTGGCTAACAGATGAGTAGGCGATTAGTGATTTAAGGTCTGTTTGTCGTAGGCAAATAGACCCTGTCATGATGATGCCCCATAGTGCTAAGATAATGAAGGGATAAACTAGCTCTTTTGATAGGGGGTCTAATATAATTATTATTCGTATTATTCCATATCCTCCCAGTTTTAGTAATACTGCTGCCAGTACTATGGACCCTGCAACGGGGGCCTCTACGTGTGCTTTGGGAAGTCACAGGTGTACGCCGTACAGTGGCATTTTTACTAAAAATGCGATGAGACAGCCGGCCCACCAAATTTTATGGCCTCAGGAGTTTAATAGTAGTGGTTGGGAGTACTGGATTACAAGTATGGATAGGGTGCCTGTGGATTGCTGAAGTAAAAGTAGTGCGACTAGAAGAGGTAAGGAGCCTGCAAGTGTATAGAATAAAAAGTAAGTTCCGGCATTTAGTCGCTCAGTCTGGTTTCCTCACCGGGTGATAATGATTAGGGTTGGAATGAGTGTAGCCTCAAATATAATATAAAATATAATGATTTCTGTGGCCCCAAATGCTATAATTAAGAAAGTTTGTAGTGAGGTTAGTAGTGTAGTGTATAGGCGTTGTCGATTGATGGGTTCTGGGTTAATGTGGTTTTGACTGGCTAAGATTATGAGTGGTAGTAGTCAGCATGTCAGGACTAGTAGGGGGGTTGATAGGGGGTCTGTCCCTAAGTACGTGTTAGATGTGGCCCATCCGGTCTCGGATGTTCATTTTAGTCACGTAAGGCTTATGAGGGCAATTGAGAGACTGTGGGTGATTGTGGCTGTTCACAGCCACTTTGGGGAGATTAGTCAAATTGTTGGGAACAGTATAATTGTGGGGATTAGTACTTTTAGCATTGTAGGAGATTAAGGTTTTGTAGGCGGTCTGTGCCGTGGGTTCGGGCTGTGGCTACTAGAAGTGCGAGGCCTGTACTTGCTTCGCAGGCGGAGAAGGCTAGCAGGAGTATGGGGGCGGTGGAAAAGCTTGTAGATTCGAATTGCAGTGTTCATAGGGCTAGTGCAATGAATAGGGATAATATTATGCCTTCTAGGCATAGGAGTGCAGAGAGCAGGTGGGTGCGATGAAATGCTAATCCTATTAATCCTAGGATGAATGCTGAACTGAAGCTGAAATGTACTGGTGTCATAAGGGGGCTGTGGATTTAAACCACAATTTTCTGAGCCGAAATCAGAGGTCTTTTTTGGACTAACCCCCTTATTCTGCTCATTCTAAGCCCCCTTGGGTTCATTCGTAGATTAGTCCTAGGGTTAGTAGAACGAGAACCATAGTTGCTCAAAAGAATGTTCCTGTGGGGTTGTGAAGTTGGTCACCTCAAGGCAGGGGGAGAAGAAGGGCGATCTCTAGGTCAAATAAGAGAAATAGAATAGCGACCAGGAAGAACCGCAAGGAGAAAGGTAGTCGGGCGGATCCTAGCGGATCAAACCCGCACTCGTAGGGGGAGAGTTTTTCTGCGTCTGGGTTTATTTGGGGTAGTCAAAATGATACGATTGCTAGGATTGAGGACAAGGCCATTGTGATAATAAGGATGGTTGTGATTAAATTCATTATCTTTCCCTGGGGTTTAACCAAGACTAAATGATTGGAAGTCACTTGTACTAATTTGAATACTAGAAAGATATGAGCCTCATCAGTAGATGGATACGTAGAGGAATAGTCAGACTACGTCGACAAAGTGTCAGTATCAGGCAGCGGCCTCGAAGCCGAAGTGGTGTTCAGATGTAAAGTGGTATTGGATTTGGCGAAGGAGGCAAACAGCCAAGAAGGTTGACCCAATAATTACGTGAAGTCCGTGGAATCCTGTGGCTACGAAGAATGTGGATCCGTATACCCCGTCTGCGATTGTAAAGGGGGCTTCATAATATTCTATGGCCTGTAGTGCGGTGAAGTATAGTCCTAATAGGATTGTAAGTGCTAAGGATTGAATGGCTTGTTTTCGTTCTCCTTCTATAATGCTGTGGTGGGCTCATGTGACTGTTACACCTGATGCTAATAAGACTGCTGTGTTAAGCAGGGGGACTTCGAACGGGTCTAGTGTGGTAATCCCGGTTGGTGGTCAGCATCCCCCCAGTTCGGGCGTGGGTGCTAGGCTAGAGTGATAAAAGGCTCAGAAGAATCCGAGGAAGAAGAAAACTTCTGAGGTGATGAATAGAATTATCCCGTAACGCAGGCCTTTTTGTACTGGGGGCGTGTGATGTCCTTGGAAGGTTCCTTCCCGGATAATGTCACGTCACCATTGGAATATTGTAAGAAGTAGAAGAATTAGTCCAAGGGTTATTAGTGTTGTTGAGTGGAAGTGAAACCAGATTGCTAGGCCGGATGTTATTAATAGAGCGCCTACGGCTCCGGTTAGTGGTCATGGGCTAGGATCAACCATGTGAAATGCATGTGCTTGGTGTGCCATTAAACGTTTTCTTGTAGGTAGAGGCTTAGTAGAAGTACAAACACATAGGCTTGGATTATTGCAACTGCAACTTCTAGAAGTGTTAGTAAGAATAAAACAGCGGCTGTTAGAATTGCTACTGTTGGTATCATGGGCAGTAGTACGAAGACGGCTGTAGCGATGAGTTGAATTAACAGGTGGCCTGCAGTTAGATTGGCTGTAAGTCGCACTCCAAGGGCGAGGGGTCGAATAAATAGACTAATCGTTTCGATGATAATTAGTACTGGGATTAGTGGGACGGGGGTTCCTTCTGGGAGAAGGTGTCCGAGGGCCACTGTTGGTTGATTACGCATGCCGATAATTACTGTGGCAAGTCAGAGTGGTACAGCAAATCCTATGTTTAGTGAGAGCTGGGTGGTGGGTGTAAAGGTGTATGGGAGAAGGCCAAGCATGTTAATGGTAATAAGGAACACTATTAGGGAAGCAAATAGTAAGGCCCATTTATGTCCTCCTACATTTAGAGGCAGTAGAAGCTGATTGGTGAAACGGTTGATGAATCATGTTTGAAGGGTAATAAGTCGGTTGTTTAATCATCGAGATGGGGGAGTTGGGAATAGAATTCAGGGTAGTGCGATTGCAATAGCAATAAGAGGAATACCTAGAAAAGAGGGACTTGCAAATTGGTCAAAAAAGCTTGTTATCATGGTCAGTCTCAAGGTTCAGTTTTGTGTTTTTCTTCGCTTATTGGGGCGGGTTCATTGGGTGTTGTATGATTTAGAATTTTAGTTGGGATGACGGTAAGAAAGATGATTCATGAAAATACTAGAATGGCGAATCAAGGGTTAGGGTTTAGCTGGGGCATTTCACTAGAGGTGGTCGGTAGTCACCAAACTTTGGCTTAAAAGGCCAACGCTTTGTCCAATAATTAGCTTTCTAGTGAGGCGTCTTCTAGTATTAGTGAGGATCAGCCTTCGAAGTGTTCTAGAGGGACGGCTTCAACTACAATTGGCATAAAACTGTGATTAGCGCCACAGATTTCGGAGCACTGTCCGTAGAACACTCCTGGACGTGAGGCAATGAAGGCGGTTTGGTTTAGTCGTCCGGGCACTGCGTCTATTTTTACACCGAGGGATGGTACGGCTCAAGAATGGAGTACGTCTTCAGCGGACACTAATACACGGATTGGTGATTCTATTGGGACTACTATTCGGTGGTCTGTTTCTAGCAGTCGGAATTGGCCGGGTGTAAGGTCCTGGGTCGGGACTATGTAGGAGTCAAAGCCTAAGTCTTCATAGTCTGTATATTCGTAACTTCAGTATCATTGGTGTCCTATGGCTTTAATTGTTAAGTGGGGGTCATTGATCTCGTCTATAAGGTATAGAATTCGAAGGGAGGGCAGAGCAATCAAAACTAGGATTACAGCTGGTAGAACAGTTCATACAATTTCGATTTCTTGGGAGTCTAGAATATATTTGTTGGTAAGTTTGGTAGAGACCATTGCAATAATAATATATAGTACTAGAGTGCTGATTAAAAACACAATTATTAGAGCGTGGTCGTGGAAGTGAAGAAGTTCTTCTATAACGGGTGATGCCGCGTCTTGGAATCCTAGTTGTGTGGGATGTGCCATTAAGCCAGGGGCTTAAGACATACAGGGATCTAACCTGTAATACCACCTTGACAAGGTGGTGTAATTTACATTTTACTAATGTCTTTAGAAGAAAGTGACAGAGTGGTTATGTGACTGGCTTGAAACCAGTACATGGGGGTTCAATTCCTCCCTTTCTCGTTAGTTTGATTGAACTCGGACGAATGCTGGCTCTTCAAATGTGTGGTAGGGCGGAGGGCAGCCGTGAAGTCATTCTACGTTCGTTGTGGTTAATTCTACTGAGGATACCTCTCGTTTGGCGGCAAAGGCTTCTCAGAGGATAAATAGGAATATAATTACTGCGACCAGGGAGATGAGGGACCCGATAGATGATACTGTGTTTCATAGGGCGTAGGCATCTGGGTAGTCAGAATATCGTCGGGGCATTCCGGCTAAGCCTAGGAAGTGCTGAGGGAAGAATGTTAGGTTTACACCGATAAATATTACGCCAAAGTGGATTTTTGTTCAAGTATCATTTAGGGTGTATCCTGAGAATAGTGGAAACCAGTGAACAAAGGCTGCTATAATGGCAAATACGGCACCCATTGATAATACATAGTGGAAGTGTGCAACTACATAATATGTGTCGTGGAGCACAATATCTAATGATGAGTTGGCTAACACAATTCCTGTTAGTCCGCCCACTGTGAAAAGGAAAATAAACCCTAAGGCCCATAGCATGGGTGTGTCCCATTTGATAGAGCCGCCGTGTAGTGTGGCGAGCCAACTAAATACTTTTACACCGGTTGGGATGGCGATAATTATTGTTGCGGATGTGAAGTAGGCACGGGTGTCTACGTCTATTCCAACAGTAAACATGTGGTGGGCTCAAACAATAAACCCAAGGAGGCCAATAGCCATTATTGCTCAAACTATTCCCATATAGCCAAATGGCTCTTTTTTACCAGCATAATAGGCGACAACGTGTGAGATGATTCCAAAGCCGGGTAAAATAAGAATATAAACTTCTGGATGGCCAAAGAATCAGAACAGGTGTTGGTACAGGATTGGATCCCCTCCTCCTGCCGGGTCGAAGAATGTAGTATTAAGGTTTCGGTCTGTGAGAAGTATTGTAATCCCGGCGGCTAGAACTGGGAGGGAGAGGAGTAGGAGCACAGCTGTTACAAGCACAGCTCAGACGAATAAAGGTGTTTGGTACTGGGAGATGGCTGGGGGCTTCATATTAATAGTAGTGGTAATAAAATTAATTGCCCCTAGAATTGATGATACACCTGCCAAGTGAAGTGAGAAAATTGTGAGGTCTACGGATGCTCCTGCGTGGGCAAGATTACCTGCAAGTGGTGGGTAAACTGTTCACCCTGTCCCAGCTCCAGCTTCAACGCCAGAAGAGGCCAGCAATAGTAGGAATGATGGGGGGAGAAGTCAGAAGCTTATGTTATTCATTCGTGGAAATGCTATATCAGGTGCTCCGATTATTAGTGGTACGAGTCAATTTCCAAATCCTCCGATGAGAATTGGTATTACTATAAAGAAAATTATTACAAAGGCGTGGGCAGTAACAATAACGTTATAGATTTGGTCATCGCCTAGAAGTGACCCGGGTTGGCTAAGTTCAGCTCGAATAAGCAGGCTTAAAGCAGTTCCCACTATTCCGGCTCAGGCACCAAATACAAGATAAAGGGTACCAATGTCTTTGTGGTTTGTAGAAAAGAATCAGCGCGTAATTGCCACAGGTAGGGTAGCCGAGTTTTAGGCGGTGGGTTGTAGCCCCGAAGACAGAGGTTTAAGTCCTCTTCCTATCACAGCCCCGTGGTGAAGAAACATGTTGGATTGCAAATCCAGAGACGTAGAGTAATACTCTGCCGGGGCTTTTCCCGCCTTTCAGGCCAACGGCGGGAAAAGTAGATGGATGCTCGCTGGTTTGAGCGCTTAGCTGTTAACTAAGAGTTTGTAGGATCGAGGCCTTCCCATCTAGTAAGGCCTTAGTTTAATAAAAACATTTGATTTGCAATCAGAAAATGCAAGATAGATTCTTGTAGGCCTTATCCAGGGACTAGAAGATTTTCACTTCTGCTTAGAGCTTTGAAGGCTCTCGGTCTGGTGCTATCCTAAATCCCTTAAGTAACCAGCATTAAAATAGCTGGAGTCATGGGTAGGAGGCCTAGAGCAATTGTAGTTGAAATAGTTAGAGGTAGAGATGTTTGAGTTGTTTTTACTCGTCATGGTGCGAGTGAGTTTGTTACATTTGGGGAAATTGTTAGTGTTATTGCATAGCATAGTCGAAGGTAAAAGTACAGGCTAAGTAGGGCTGCGAGGGCTATAATAGTGGCGGTAGCTGAAAGATCTTGTTTTGTTAGTTCTTGAAGGATCAATCATTTTGGCATAAACCCTGTTAGGGGTGGTAGTCCGCCTAGCGAGAGTAGTACGAGGGCAGTGGTTGTTGTTAAGATTGGGCTATTTGATCAGGTTATTGCAAGGGTATTGATTTTTGTGGCGGAGGATGTCTTTAGTGTGAGGAAAGCTGCTGAGGTTATGAAGATGTAGGTCCCTAGTGCAAGGAGTGTAAGTTGAGGGGCATATTGTAAAATAATAACTATTCAGCCTATGTGGGCGATGGAGGAGTAGGCCAGGATTTTTCGGAGTTGAGTTTGGTTTAATCCTCCCCATCCGCCCGCCAGGGCGGATATAAGTCCCAGAGAAGTTAGTAGGAGGGGGTCGATGGCTTGAGCTGTTTGAATAATAAGGGCCATGGGGGCTAGTTTTTGTCAGGTTGATAGAATTAGGCCCGTCAATAGGTCTAGTCCTTGCAGAACTTCTGGTATTCAGAAATGTATTGGTGCAAGTCCAATTTTAAGTGCTAGAGCGGTAATTACTATAGTGCTGGCAATTGGGCTAGATATGTTGTTCATATCTCACTCTCCTGTAATTCAGGCATTTGTTGTGCTTGCAAACAGGATTATTGCTGCTGCGGTTGCTTGAGTCAGGAAGTATTTTGTGGTGGCTTCTACTGCTCGGGGGTGATGATGTTGCGCTATTAGGGGCACGATTGCTAGGGTATTAATCTCTAGCCCTATTCAAGCTAATAATCAGTGAGAGCTGACAAAAGTTAGGGTGGTGCCTAATCCCAGGCTGGATAATAGGATTATTAGTACGTAGGGATTCATTGATGGAGGAGGGACTTTAACCGTCATGTTCGGGGTATGGGCCCGAAAGCTTTATTAGCTGACCCCATCCTAGAAAGTGGTGTAGAGGAAGCACTAAGAGTTTTGATCTCTTGGGCATGGGTTCGACCCCCTTCTTTCTAAGAACTGAGGGGATTTTAACCCCTATAAGCCACTCTATCAAAGTGGTCCCTGGGCATTCGGGCACAGTTCCTAAACTATAGTTGTGGGGGAAGGCCTGCTAGTGCAATTGGTAGGGCAATGTGTCATAGTACGAGGGCTAGTGTTAATGGCAGGAAGTTTTTTCATACAAGGTGTATAAGTTGATCATACCGAAATCGGGGGTAGGAGGCCCGGACTCATAGGAAGACAACTGATAGGAACGCGGCTTTAATTATAAGGCTAATTGTTGTTAGTTCTGGTATGTTTGGGAAATGGGAAGATCCCAAGAATAGTACAGCTGATAGGGTGTTTATTATTAGAATGTTGGCATATTCAGCCAGAAAGAATAAGGCAAAGGGCCCTCCTGCATATTCTACATTGAAGCCCGAGACTAGTTCTGATTCTCCTTCTGTTAGATCAAATGGTGCTCGGTTTGTTTCAGCTAGGGTTGAAATATACCACATAGCTGCTAGGGGTCATGCTGGGGCCAGGAGTCAAATGCCTTCTTGGGTCGTATTAAACGTTTGGAGAGTGTAGCCGCCTGAGAAGATGATTACTGAGAGAAGGATGAGCCCCAGGCTTACTTCATATGAAATTGTTTGGGCTACTGCTCGTAGGGCTCCAATTAGTGCGTATTTTGAATTTGATGCCCATCCCGATCCTAGAATGGAATATACTGCTAGGCTTGAGAGGGCTAGGATAAATAGTACACCCAAGTTTAGATCAATAATGGGGTAGGGTATAGGTATGGGTGCTCATAGTGTTATGGCGAGGGTTAGTGCAAGGATGGGGGTGGCTAAAAATAAAAATGGGGATGATGTAGAAGGTCGGACGGGCTCTTTGATAAAGAGTTTTACTCCGTCAGCGATGGGCTGTAGTAGTCCGTAAGGTCCTACTACGTTGGGGCCTTTTCGTAGTTGTATGTATCCTAGCACTTTTCGTTCAAGTAGTGTTAGGAAGGCCACTGCTAATAGGACTGGCACGATGTAGGCTAATGGGTTGATTAAGTGATTCATTAGAGTGTTTAGCATAAACTGAGGAGAGGATTTGAACCTCTGGTGTAAAGGGCTTAGGTCTTTCGCAATTTACCATGCTCTGCCACCCCAGTATGCCCTTATTTTGGGCGGCAGGGGTTTTAGCCCTCCCTTTATTTAATTTATTTGTTTTCATTAATTAGAGGTGGGGCGTGCTTTAAGTATAGGCCCCTCTTTTCCGATCCTTTCGTACTAGGAAAAGTAGCGTTACAGATAGAAACTGACCTGGATTGCTCCGGTCTGAACTCAGATCACGTAGGACTTTAATCGTTGAACAAACGAACCCTTAATAGCGGCTGCACCATTAGGATGTCCTGATCCAACATCGAGGTCGTAAACCCCCTCGTCGATATGGACTCTGGGAGAGGATTGCGCTGTTATCCCTAGGGTAACTTGGTTCGTTGATCGGCCGTTAGACCGGATCATTATTGGTCAGATGTTCTGCGGCTTAGAGATGTTTCTCTTGGTTTTAGGGGTTTTCCCCATTCCACTCGGAGGCTGGTTTTTCCTCCGTGGTCGCCCCAACCGAAGGTAAAATTTTAGTTACCACTAAGTTCTTTCTTTTTATTGAGTTGTTTGACGTGGTTGAATTTTGTACCTTAAGCTCCAAAGGGTCTTCTCGTCTTGTATCTTCATACCCGCTTCTGCACGGATAGATCAATTTCACTGACTGGAAGGGGGAGACAGTTAAGCCCTCGTTTAGCCATTCATACAGGTCTCTATTTAAAAGACAAGTGATTGCGCTACCTTTGCACGGTCAAAATACCGCGGCCGTTGAACCCGTAGTCACTGGGCAGGCTGGACCTCCTATACTTAATCTAGTTGCAGGAGGCGATGTTTTTGGTAAACAGGCGAGGCTTGTGTTTGCCGAGTTCCTTCCCTTTCTTTTAGTCTTTCCTTTAAAAATAGCACTCCAGTGTGGGGTTAACGATTATTCAGTTGCGAGTTTTTCTCGGTTTCTGTGTTGTTCGCAGTACTCTCTTGGGTTGAGTTCGTTATTTTCCAGTGGTTTGTCCGATCTGGTCTACACTTGTGCTTGGAGAAGAACAGGTCTTCTTGTTACTCATTTTAGCATAATTTCTTCCATGCAAATATGGAATAGCCTGATATTTTTAGGGGAATAAGATTTTTTATCAGTATAATAAACTTTATTCTGTTTGAGCTTTAACGCTTTCTGTTTAGATGGCTGCTTTTAGGCCCACTAAAACAGTTTGTTTTAAATATTATGATCTTTATCCTCCTGGTAAGGTTGTATCCTTTGTTAAAGGGGCTGTACCCCCTTTAACTAACTCCCGCGTATTTCCCTTAAATTACCTTAAAGTTTGGGGTTTTGGTCTGGGGTGTGTGGGGCTGAACTTCTATCCATTTCTCAGGCAACCAGCTATCACCAGGTTCGGTAGGTCTGTCACTTCTACCCGGAGCTCTTCCCACTCTTTTGCCACAGAGACGGGTTAGCCCTAATTTATAGGCTGTCTCGGGGTAGCTCACCTGGTTTCGGGGCTTCAAACTAAAGGTCTCTTTGCTTGAAAATACTTACTAAATCATGATGCAAAAGGTACAAGGTTTAACCTTTGTTTTTTAGTGCTTGTATGGGTTATTTCATTTCTCTTTCAGCTTTCCCTTGCGGTACTTTCTCTATTGCTTTGGGTGAACCTTTTCTGTCTCCCATACTCAGGTAAAAAAATGGTTTAATTTTTAGGGGTGGGTCATGTTTTTTTATAAACATTGTTGATTTAAAATTAGTGATTAAGCTAGCTGTTTGGCTCAGGGTGATCCAACTTGCATGGATGTCTTCTCGGTGTAAGTGAGATGCTTAACTAACTCAGCCACGCCCTGGGTTTAATCCAAGTGCACCTTCCGGTACACTTACCATGTTACGACTTGCCTCCCCTTGTCAGTGCTTTGATATTATGTACTTTTAATGCATGTTGACAGGGGAGAGTGACGGGCGGTGTGTACGCGCCTTAGAGCCGGGTTCAAAAGGACACTCTGCTTCCTTTTTACTACTAAATCCTCCTTCAAGCACTATTTCATGTTGCGTGTTCGTAGTGTTCTGGTGGTAGAAAATGTAGCCCATTTCTTCCCGCTTCGTGCGCTACACCTCGACCTGACGTTCTGGGTTGTGCCCATTTTGCTTACTTTTGTTGCCTTCACAGGGTAAGCTGGCGACGGCGGTATATAGGCTGGGGTGGCTAGAAGTGGTGAGGTTTAACGGGGGTTATCGGTTCTAGAACAGGCTCCTCTAGGGGGGTCTAAGGCACCGTCAGGTCCTTTGGGTTTCAAGCTGATGCTCGTAGTACCCTGGCGGACGTCTAATTGTAGTTGGACGTCTAAGTTTATGGCTGAGCATAGTGGGGTATCTAATCCCAGTTTGTTTCTCAGCTTTCGTGGGGTCAGGTGGATTTTATTAAAGCTACTTTCGTGAGGTTGGACTTCGGACACCTAGAAGCGTATGACGGCCAAAGGGCCATTTGGCTTTATCGTTGAGTTCCTTCCTTAACCACCCTTTACGCCGTAGTATAATCAACTGGGGCCTCTCGTTTAACCGCGGTGGCTGGCACGAGTTTTACCGGCCCGGCTTAGCCCTGACTGAGTCAAGTTTTCACTTATGGCTTAATGTCTATCACTGCTGAATTCCCTTGGGGGTGTGGCTTGGCTAGGCGTCTTGGGCTAAAAATTTGTGCCTGATGCCCGCTCCTTGTCCCCGGGCAGGGGATTGAGGGCATACTCACGGGATTGCGGAGACTTGCATGTGTAAGTTGGGCTAGAGCTGATAATAAGGTCAGGACCATGCCTTTGTGCATGCGGGGCTTCTTAGGGCCCATCTTAACATCTTCAGTGTCATGCTTTGTGTTAAGCTACGCTAGC